ATCTAATTAGAAGAATAATTGGAACTATTGTCTCAAGCTTTTTCATAACAATTTCAATTAGAAATGAATTTTGCAACATTTGACTCCGTACCACTGAAAGATTTAACTGCATATTTAAAAAATAGCCCAAAAAGTGAAATGAATGTTCGGATAATTGATTTATATGGATCGTTCCTGGTTGCGACCAAACATCAAAATGACATTGCCATAAATAAATAAAATAGTATTTCCATTTATTCATCAAAAGAGGCGTATTCTTTGAAACCAGAATTGATTTTTCTTGATATCTAACATAATGGATGAAAGGATCCTTGAAGAATGATAAGGTATACGAAAAATTCTTATCAACGACTTGTACAAGATGTTCTATTTTTGTACAGAAATAAATTCGTTCAAAAAGAACGCAAAAAGATTCTAATCGTAAATGAGAGGATTTGTTACGTAGAAAAAAAAAGATATATTCATATTCCCATACATATAAATTATATAGGAACAAGAAAAATCTTGGATTACTTTTTGAATTTGAAAAAATAGAAATTGATTTCTTTGAATTAATAAGACTATTCCAATTACAATAATAATAAAACAATCTTAATAAATGAAAGAAAGAGACATCTTTCATCCAGTATCGAAGGATTTGAATCAAGATTTCCAGATGGATAAGATAGGGTATTTGTATATCTGACTTATAATTTAAATATGTAAATTTATCTTCGAAAAGGGGAAAAATGGAATGAATTGATCGCAAATTATAAAAATATTTTATGATTTCTCCCCCCCCTAAAGAAAAACTAAATTGTAGGGAAAATGGAATTTCCACGACAACAACAAAACCTTCTAATATTATTTGAGAATAAAAATTCTTGTTATATCCCCAAAATGGATTTTTGTTAGACTCATTAGCATAAATGATCAAATGAGTCTGTTGATACATTCGAGTAATTAAACGTTTTACAATTAGTAAACTAGATTTATTGTCATAACCTATATTTTCTACAAAAATGGATCTATTTAAATCATGATCATAAGCAAGTCCATAAATATACTCCCGAAAAATAAGTGGGTATAGGAAGTCATGATGGCGAGATCTATCTAGTTCTAAATATACTTGATATTCCTCCATTTAATGATAAAAAATAATATTTGATCAAAGGATGAGGGATTCATTGGATTATCAAATGATACATAGTGCGATACGATCAAAACAGGGTATTCTATATATATTCATTATATACATTTATATATTCATTATATACATTAATTCGAATTCTAGAATTCGAATTAAAAATAATCAAAATGAACATAAATAGATACCTAGAAAATAAGTAAAACCCATCAACGGATTCTCTCTCCTCGCTTTTTCCATATAATTGTTATAGGATAACAAGCTAGTTAGAAATCCTTTATTTATTCTTTTTTTTTTTTCTCAGCCCAATCGCTCTTTTGATTTTGGAAAAAAATGTCTTTATCAATATACTCTTTTTTTTACACATTTACTACTACCTCATAATATAATGGAAAGTAGCTATATAGTTAGGATTCCTAACAAAAATAAATAATCCATTCATGGGAAAAGCTTTTCCCACATCAAGCACTAATTTATTTTTAACGTACAATTAGATGGGGTAATCATTCAAATGAAAAATAAATGAAAGCTCGTTGCTTTTTGTTTCCCTATAATTGGAGCTGCCAAGCTCTATCCCTTTATTAATTAAACCCAACTGAATTTTTTTTTGTTCCAAGCCAAAAATTCAAACAAAAAATTTGGCCGGATTCAATAAAAATGAAATATTTTAAAAATTCGCCATTGATACGACATGCTACTTTTTCCATTCATTCCCTTCTGGATCAGTCGTGGTCTTACAAACTCTACCGATGGTATGGACGAACCAATTACTTCATAAAAATGTGTAAAAAATGAAGTCGCTCTTAAAAGCCGAGTACTCTACCATTGAGTTAGCAACCCCAATAGAATTCTTAAAATAGAATGAGTGTGTATATCCAATCGCAAAATAAAAACAACAAAAATAAAAGATTAAATTTTATACTATGTTATACATTTATATATATAGTTTTTTATTTACCTTTCAATCAAAAAAGAACTTCTTGTTTGTATCGCAGAAAATCTAACCACCCCACCATTTTTTTTTTGATTTGAATTAAGTAAATAAAAAAGTCTATGTAACGTAAGGAAATAGATACATTTATTCACGATCGAATTATACTTGTTTGATACACTGTTGTCAATATTAGTGTCGAAAAAAGAATACAATCTAGAAAACAAACAAATTCATTTTTTTATCTAATAAATATCATAAATATCAGGTAGATCTATATAACCATTTATCTATTCCATTTTAGCTCTTATTAATAAAAAATAAAAGAATATATATATTTTAATAATATATATTTTAATATAAAATTAATATAAAATATATTTACAAATAAAAAAAGGATATTCTAGTAAGTATATTATATTAAGTAATAAGTATTCAAAATA